GCTGGTGTAGCTTAAGCCAAAGCATAACACTGAAGATGTTAAGATGAACCCTAGAAAGTTCCACAGGCACAAAGGCTTGGTCCTGACTTTACTATCAGCTCTAACCCAATTTATACATGCAAGTATCCGCACCCCCGTGAGAATGCCCTCAGTCCCCTGATCGGGGACGAGGAGCAGGCATCAGGCACAATCAACCTAGCCCAAGACGCCTTGCTATGCCACACCCCTAAGGGATTTCAGCAGTAATAAACATTAAGCCATAAGTGTAAACTTGACTTAGTTAGGATTATAGAGGGTCGGTAAAATTCGTGCCAGCCACCGCGGTTATACGAAAGACCCTAGTTGATAGACACGGCGTAAAGGGTGGTTAAGGGAATAAAAAATAAAGCTAAAGATCCTCTAAGCCGTCATACGCACCCCGAGGACGCGAGATCCAAACACGAAAGTAGCTTTAAAACAAATTTACCTGACCCCACGAAAGCTAAGAAACAAACTGGGATTAGATACCCCACTATGCTTAGCCCTAAACCCAGATGTCCCACTACAAATACATCCGCCAGGGTACTACGAGCACAGCTTAAAACCCAAAGGACTTGGCGGTGTCTCAGACCCACCTAGAGGAGCCTGTTCTAGAACCGATAACCCCCGTTAAACCTCACCACTTCTTGTTCTTCCCCGCCTATATACCGCCGTCGTCAGCTTACCCTGTGAAGGTACAACAGTAAGCAAAATGGGCCCGCCCAAAAACGTCAGGTCGAGGTGTAGCGTACGAAGTGGCTAGAAATGGGCTACATTTTCTACAACAGAATAATACGGATGGCACCCTGAAACGCGTGCTTAAAGGTGGATTTAGTAGTAAAAAGCAAATAGAGTGTCCTTTTGAATTAGGCTCTGAGACGCGCACACACCGCCCGTCACTCTCCCCTCATACCCCTTACCCAAAATTAATCCATAATAACACAATCACCAACACGGGGAGGCAAGTCGTAACATGGTAAGTGTACCGGAAGGTGCACTTGGAATAATCAGAGCGTGGCTGAGACAGTAAAGCATCTCCTTCACACCGAGAAGACATCCGTGCAAATTGGATCGCCCTGAGCCAAACAGCTAGCTTAAACACCTAAACAACCAATACAACATTAAAAACCTTCACAAAACCACCACAACGCAAATTAAAACATTCTACCGCCCAAGTATGTGAGACAGAAAAGGCACCACTTAAAGCCATAGACACAGTACCGCAAGGGAATGCTGAAAGAGAAATGAAATAAATCATCAAAGCACAATAAAGCAGAGACTAACCCTCGTACCTTTTGCATCATGATTTAGCCAGCCCCCCTGAGCAAAGGGAACTTTAGTTCAAAGCCCCGAAACTAAGTGAGCTACCCCGAGACAGCCTATTAATTAGGGCCAACCCGTCTCTGTGGCAAAAGAGTGGGAAGATCTCCGGGTAGAGGTGACAGACCTACCGAACTTAGTTATAGCTGGTTGCCTAAGAAATGAATAAAAGTTCAGCCTCGCACTCCTTAACTCAAAAATTTTTAAACTACGAGCCAAAGAAACATGCGAGAGTTATTCATAAGGGGTACAGCCCTTATGAAACAGAATACAATCTCACCAGGAGGTTAAAGATTATACTAAACAAGATATACTGCTTCAGTGGGCCTAAAGCAAGCCACCTGATCAGAAAGCGTTAAAGCTCCGGCAGAACAAAAATCCATTATTTAAATATTAAATCTAAAACCCCTAACCTTATTAGGCCACTCCATGCCCACATGGAAAAGATACTGCTAAAATGAGTAATAAGAAGGAACCCCCTTCTCCAAGCCTACGTGTATGCTAGATCGGACCCACCACTAGTAATTATCGAGCCCAGCTCAAGAGGGAAATGTGACTATATCAAACACCAAGAAACACTCACACAACCTAATCGTTAACCCCACACCGGAAGGCTATGAAGGAAAGACCAAAAGAAAAGGAAGGAACTCGGCAAACACAAGCCTCGCCTGTTTACCAAAAACATCGCCTCCTGCAAAAATCAACGTATAGGAGGTCTTGCCTGCCCAGTGACAAGTTAAACGGCCGCGGTATTTTGACCGTGCGAAGGTAGCGCAATCACTTGTCTTTTAAATGAAGACCTGTATGAATGGTGAAACGAGGGCTTAACTGTCTCCCTTTTCAGGTCAATGAAATTGATCTACCCGTGCAGAAGCGGCGGGTATAAAAATACAAGACGAGAAGACCCTTTGGAGCTTAAGATACAAGATCACCTATGTCAAGGACTAAATACACTAGTCAAACTAAATAACACCTGATCTCAATCTTCGGTTGGGGCGACCACGGGAGAAAATAAAGCTCCCACGCGGACTGGGGTAACCCCCTAAAATTAAGAGCAACACCTCTAAACAGCAGAACTTCTGACCATAAAGATCCGGCTACCTGCCGACCAGCGAACCAAGTTACCCTAGGGATAACAGCGCAATCCCCTTTCAGAGTCCATATCGACAAGGGGGTTTACGACCTCGATGTTGGATCAGGACATCCTAATGGTGCAGCCGCTATTAAGGGTTCGTTTGTTCAACGATTAAAGTCCTACGTGATCTGAGTTCAGACCGGAGCAATCCAGGTCAGTTTCTATCTGTAATGCTACTTTTCCTAGTACGAAAGGACCGGAAAAGGGGAGCCCATGTTACCAAACACGCTCCACCCCAATTTAATGCAATCAACTAAATTAAACAAAAGGGGGCACAAACCCACATCAAGATAAGATTATTAAGATGGCAGAGCCCGGTAATTGCAAAAGGCCTAAGCCCTTTCTGCCGGAGGTTCAAATCCTCCTCTTAATTATGATATCCCTACTAATCACCTACCTAATCAACCCCCTTGCCTACATTGTACCAGTACTGCTCGCAGTAGCCTTCCTAACTCTAATTGAACGAAAAGTCCTAGGATACATACAACTACGAAAAGGCCCAAACGTAGTCGGACCATACGGACTCCTACAACCAATCGCAGATGGGGTTAAACTATTTATTAAAGAACCAATTCGTCCATCAACCTCCTCCCCATTCCTATTTCTCGCTACCCCCATACTTGCCCTAACACTGGCCATACTATTATGAGCACCAATACCTATCCCTTACTCCCTAACAGAACTAAACCTGGGCATACTATTTATCCTAGCCCTCTCCAGCCTAGCAGTATACTCAATTTTAGGGTCGGGATGGGCCTCAAATTCAAAATACGCATTAATTGGAGCCCTACGAGCAGTCGCACAAACCGTTTCCTATGAAGTCAGCCTAGGACTAATCCTGCTATCTGTAGTTATTTTCACCGGGGGCTTCACCCTCCAAATATTCAACACAACCCAAGAAACAATCTGACTGCTCCTACCAGCCTGACCCCTTGCCGCCATATGGTATATCTCAACACTAGCAGAAACAAACCGAGCCCCATTTGATCTAACAGAAGGAGAATCAGAACTGGTATCAGGCTTTAACGTTGAATATGCCGGAGGCCCATTTGCCCTGTTTTTCCTAGCCGAATACGCCAACATCCTCCTAATAAATACACTATCAACAATCTTATTTCTAGGTGCCACCCACATTCCCACCATCCCTGAAGCTGCCTCAATAAATATCATAACAAAAGCTGCTCTATTATCCATACTATTCCTATGAGTCCGTGCCTCCTACCCACGATTCCGATACGACCAGCTAATACACTTAGTATGAAAAAACTTCCTACCTCTAACCCTGGCCCTCATTCTATGACACGCCTCCCTACCCATCGCACTAAGTGGCCTGCCACCACAACTATAACCAAAGGAGCCGTGCCCGAATGCCCAAGGACCACTTTGATAGAGTGACTCATGGAGGCTAAAATCCTCCCGACTCCTTAGAAAGAAGGGACTCGAACCCATATCCTAGAGATCAAAACTCCAAGTGCTTCCATTACACCACTTTCTAGTAAGATCAGCTAAATAAAGCTTTTGGGCCCATACCCCAAAAATGTAGGTTAAAATCCTTCTCTTACCAATGAGTCCCTATACCATTACAATTCTACTATCTAGCCTAGGCTTAGGTACAGCCCTAACATTCATAACATCCCACTGACTATTGGCATGAATAGGCCTTGAAATCAACACATTAGCAATCCTCCCCCTAATAGCCCAACACCACCACCCACGAGCAGTAGAAGCCACCACCAAATACTTCTTAGCCCAAGCCGCTGCTGCAGCAACAATCCTTTTCGCAAGTATAATCAATGCCTGAACCACAGGAGAATGAAACATCTACTGTTTATCAAACCCAATTGCAACCACCCTGATCACTATAGCACTAGCACTAAAAGTAGGCCTAGCCCCAACACACTTCTGAATACCACCCGTCATACAAGGATTAGACCTACCTACAGGACTCATCATAGCCACGTGACAAAAACTAGCCCCATTTGCATTAATTATCCAAATAGCCCCATTCACACACCCCCAACTACTCACAGCCCTAGGACTCCTATCAGTAATTGTAGGAGGCTGAGGGGGCCTAAACCAAACACAACTACGAAAAATCATGGCATACTCGTCAATCGCCCACCTAGGCTGAATAATTGTAATCGCACAATTTAAACCACAACTAACAGTCCTAGCCCTTATCACATACATTATTATGACATCAGCAACCTTCCTAACATTTAAACTAATATCCACAACAAAAATCACCACACTAGCAATAGCCTGAGCCAAAACACCCCTCATCACAGCCACCGCTGCTCTCACACTACTCTCCCTAGGAGGCCTCCCCCCACTAACAGGATTCATGCCAAAATGACTAATTCTACAAGAACTCGCCGCACAGGGACTCCCACTAACAGCCACCATTATAGCACTCAGTGCATTACTAAGCCTATACTTCTACCTACGATTGTGCTACTCTATAACCCTAACAATCTCCCCCAACACAAACAACTCTTTAACCCCCTGACGTCTACAAAACACACAAAACACAGCCCTCCTGGCCACCTCTATAACCTCTGCACTAATACTCCTACCTCTAACCCCCTTGGCTCAGGCACTAATAAACTAGGGACTTAGGATAGCACAGACCAAAAGCCTTCAAAGCTTTAAGCAGGAGTGAAAATCTCCTAGTCCCTGTGTAAGACTTGCAGGACTCTATCCCACATCTTCTGAATGCAACTCAGACACTTTAATTAAGCTAAAGCCTTTCTAGATGAGAAGGCCTCGATCCTACAAACTCCTAGTTAACAGCTAGACGCTCAAGCCAGCGAGCATTCATCTACTTTCCCCGCCTTTGGGGGGGAAGGCGGGAAAAGCCCCGGCGGGTAATTAGCCTGCATCTTCGGATTTGCAATCCGAAATGTTATACACCACGGAGCTTGATAGGAAAAGGACTTAAACCTTTGTTCATGGAGCTACAATCCACCGCCTAAACTCTCGGCCATCCTACCTGTGACGATCACGCGCTGATTCTTCTCAACCAACCATAAAGACATTGGCACCCTATATTTAGTATTTGGTGCTTGAGCCGGGATAGTTGGCACAGCCCTCAGCTTGTTAATCCGAGCAGAGCTAGCCCAACCTGGCGCCCTTCTAGGCGATGACCAAATTTATAATGTCATTGTCACTGCCCATGCCTTCGTTATAATCTTCTTTATAGTAATACCAATTATGATTGGGGGCTTCGGTAACTGACTTGTCCCCCTAATAATTGGGGCCCCAGATATAGCATTTCCACGAATAAATAATATAAGCTTCTGACTCCTCCCCCCCTCTTTCTTGCTACTGCTTGCCTCTTCTGGAGTTGAAGCAGGTGCAGGAACAGGGTGAACTGTCTATCCCCCCCTCGCCGGAAACCTGGCACATGCAGGAGCTTCCGTAGACCTGACTATCTTTTCCCTTCACCTCGCAGGGGTATCATCTATCCTCGGGGCCATTAACTTTATTACAACCATTATTAATATGAAACCCCCAGCAATCTCACAATACCAGACACCCCTGTTTGTGTGGGCCGTCCTAATTACAGCAGTCCTGCTACTACTATCGTTACCAGTCTTGGCTGCCGGCATTACAATACTTTTAACAGACCGGAATCTAAACACCACCTTCTTTGACCCAGCTGGCGGGGGAGATCCCATCCTCTATCAACACCTTTTCTGATTTTTTGGGCATCCGGAAGTATACATTTTGATTCTTCCAGGGTTTGGAATAATCTCCCACATCGTAGCCTACTACTCCGGAAAAAAAGAACCATTCGGATATATAGGAATGGTTTGAGCTATAATGGCCATCGGCCTACTAGGATTTATTGTCTGAGCCCACCACATATTCACAGTAGGTATAGACGTAGACACCCGAGCATACTTTACATCCGCAACAATAATTATCGCAATCCCAACGGGCGTAAAAGTATTTAGCTGACTTGCAACACTACACGGAGGATCCATTAAATGAGAAACCCCCATACTATGGGCCCTAGGTTTTATCTTCCTGTTTACCGTAGGGGGACTTACCGGAATTGTCCTGGCTAACTCATCCCTAGACATTGTACTACACGACACATACTACGTAGTAGCCCACTTCCACTATGTTTTATCAATGGGGGCGGTATTTGCCATTATGGGGGCCTTCGTCCACTGATTCCCCCTATTTACAGGATACACAATGCATGATACATGAACAAAAATTCACTTCGGTACAATATTTGTAGGTGTTAATCTCACCTTCTTCCCACAACACTTCCTCGGATTAGCGGGCATACCACGACGATACTCAGACTACCCAGATGCCTACTCATTATGAAATATCATCTCATCAATTGGTTCTCTTATCTCCCTAGTAGCAGTTGTAATATTCCTATATATTTTATGAGAAGCCTTTACCGCCAAGCGAGAAGTACTCTCTGTTGAACTAACCTCTACAAATGTGGAATGATTACACGGGTGCCCGCCACCATACCACACATTTGAAGAACCGGCCTTTGTACAAGTCCAAACAAACTAACGAGAAAGGAGGGAATTGAACCCCCGTAAACTAGTTTCAAGCCAGTCACATAGCCACTCTGCCACTTTCTTCAATAAGATACTAGTAAAATGAATATTACATCGCCTTGTCAAGGCAAAATTGTAGGTTTAAATCCTGCGTATCTTAAGCTTAACAGCTTAATGGCACACCCCTCACAACTAGGATTCCAAGACGCGGCCTCCCCTGTAATAGAAGAACTTCTGCACTTCCACGACCATGCCTTAATAATTGTTTTCCTAATCAGCACCCTAGTACTATATATTATTGTTGTTATAGTTACCACCAAGCTTACTAATAAATACATTTTAGACTCCCAAGAAATTGAAATCGTCTGAACCATTTTACCAGCGGTAATTCTTGTTCTAATTGCCCTCCCGTCACTACGCATCCTTTATCTTATAGATGAAGTTAATGATCCCCACCTAACCGTAAAAGCCATAGGTCATCAATGGTACTGAAGCTACGAATATACCGACTACGAAAATCTGGCCTTCGACTCCTACATAGTCCCAACACAAGACCTAACACCAGGACAATTCCGACTACTAGAAACAGATCACCGAATGGTAATTCCAATAGAATCCCCCGTCCGAGTACTAGTCTCAGCTGAAGATGTCTTACACTCCTGAGCTGTCCCAGCACTAGGAGTTAAAATAGACGCTGTCCCCGGCCGATTAAACCAAACATCCTTCATTACCTCTCGGCCTGGGGTGTTCTATGGACAATGTTCTGAAATCTGTGGGGCCAATCATAGTTTTATACCCATTGTTGTAGAAGCTGTCCCTCTAGAACACTTCGAAAACTGATCCTCACTCATGCTTGAAGACGCCTCACTAGAAAGCTAAACGGACTAGCATTAGCCTTTTAAGCTAAAGACTGGTGGCCCCCAACCACCTCTAGTGACATGCCACAACTAAATCCAGACCCGTGATTTGCAATCCTTGTATTCTCATGACTAATCTTCTTAACAGTACTTCCAAACAAAGTATTAAATCACACATTCACAAATGAAATCACAGCCCTAAGCGCCGAAAAACTTAAATCAGACACCTGAAACTGACCATGGCACTAAACCTGTTCGACCAATTTATAAGCCCCACACACCTGGGAATCCCCTTAATCGCCATTGCACTTACACTACCTTGAATCTTAGTCCCTACCCCAACCAATCGATATCAAAACAATCGACTCATCTCCCTCCAAAGCTGATTTATTAAAACCTTTACGCAACAACTGCTCATACCACTAAATCAAGGGGGACATAAATGAGCCATAATACTAGCCTCCCTAATAATTTTTATCCTCACACTCAATATCTTAGGACTACTCCCCTACACATTTACACCCACAACCCAATTATCACTAAACATAGGCCTAGCCGTCCCACTATGACTAGCAACTGTAATTATCGGCCTACGCAACCAGCCCACTGCAGCCCTAGGACACCTATTACCAGAAGGAACCCCTGTCCCACTAATCCCCATCCTAATCATTATCGAAACAATCAGCCTATTTATCCGACCCCTAGCACTAGGAGTACGACTAACAGCCAACCTAACGGCCGGCCACCTACTAATTCAACTAATTTCAACCGCAACCATTACACTTCTACCAATAATGACTACAGTGGCAGCACTTACTGCTACCCTTCTAGTACTACTAACATTACTAGAAATTGCAGTCGCCATTATTCAAGCTTACGTATTTGTTTTACTACTAAGTCTTTACCTACAAGAAAACGTATAATGGCCCACCAAGCACATGCATATCATATGGTAGATCCAAGCCCATGGCCCCTAACCGGCGCAGTAGCTGCTCTTTTAATAACATCAGGCTTAGCAGTCTGATTCCACTTTCACTCAACAACACTAATATCACTAGGCCTAGTATTATTAATCTTAACAATATATCAATGATGACGAGACATTGTACGAGAAGGCACATTTCAAGGTCACCACACACCCCCCGTACAAAAAGGCCTACGATATGGAATAATCCTATTCATTACCTCCGAAGTATTCTTCTTCTTAGGATTCTTCTGAGCCTTCTACCACTCAAGCCTCGCCCCCACCCCCGAACTAGGAGGATGCTGACCCCCCACCGGTATCACAACACTAGACCCATTCGAAGTCCCACTTCTCAACACCGCAGTTCTTTTAGCATCGGGCGTTACAGTCACATGGGCCCACCACAGCCTTATAGAAGGAGGCCGTAAACAAGCAGTTCAGTCCCTTGCCCTAACAGTACTACTAGGCTTCTATTTCACAGCCCTACAAGCCATAGAATATTACGAAGCCCCCTTTACCATTGCAGACGGAGTGTACGGCTCAACATTCTTCGTAGCAACAGGCTTCCACGGACTACACGTTATTATTGGCTCTACCTTCCTTGCTATCTGCCTCCTACGACAAATCCAACACCATTTCACATCAGAACACCACTTCGGATTTGAAGCAGCTGCTTGATACTGACACTTCGTAGATGTCGTATGATTATTCCTATACGTCTCCATTTACTGATGAGGCTCATATCTTTCTAGTATCTAAGTTAGTACAAGTGACTTCCAATCACCTAGTCTTGGTTAAAATCCAAGGAAAGATAATGAACTTAATTATAACCATATTAACCATCTCTACACTTCTATCTTTACTCCTAGCCCTTGTATCATTTTGACTACCCCAAATAAATCCTGACGCAGAAAAACTGTCCCCCTATGAATGCGGATTTGATCCCCTGGGATCGGCACGACTCCCCTTCTCCCTCCGATTCTTCCTGGTAGCCATCCTATTCCTACTATTTGACCTAGAAATTGCCCTCCTACTACCACTACCCTGAGGAAACCAACTACCAGACCCAACCTATACCCTAATATGGGCCGCAACCATTCTAATCCTACTCACACTAGGCCTTATCTATGAATGACTACAAGGAGGCCTAGAATGGGCCGAATAGGGAGTTAGTCCAAATAAAAGACCTCTGATTTCGGCTCAGAAAATCACGGTTCAAGTCCGTGATTCCCTTATGACACCCGTATACTTTAGCTTTACCTCAGCATTTACACTAGGACTAACAGGCTTAGCCTTCCACCGCTCACATCTAATGTCAGCTTTACTCTGCTTAGAAGGTATAATACTATCTCTATTTATTGCCCTTGCCCTATGAACACTACAACTAGAATCAACTGCCTTCTCCGCAGCCCCCATCTTATTACTGGCCTTTTCCGCCTGCGAGGCCAGCGCAGGCCTAGCCCTACTAGTTGCCACAGCCCGAACCCACGGGACAGACCGACTACAAGCCTTAAACCTACTACAATGCTAAAAATCCTAATCCCAACCATAATGCTATTCCCAACAATCTGACTTGCCTCTCCTAAATGACTATGAACTACCACAACCCTCCAAAGCCTAATCATTGCACTAATTAGCCTCACCTGAATCAAATGGTCTTCAGAAGCCGGCTGAGCAACCTCCAACCTATATATAGCCACAGATCCCCTATCAACCCCACTACTAGTATTAACTTGCTGACTTCTACCCCTTATAATTCTAGCTAGCCAAAACCATATTAAAACGGAACCCATCAGCCGCCAACGAAGCTACATTACCCTCCTAGCCTCCCTCCAAGCCTTTCTAATTATAGCATTCGGTGCCACAGAAATCATTATATTTTATGTAATGTTTGAGGCAACCCTAATCCCAACCTTAATTATCATTACCCGCTGAGGTAACCAGGCCGAGCGACTAAATGCCGGAACATACTTTCTATTTTATACGCTAGCAGGCTCTCTACCACTACTAGTGGCACTTCTCCTACTTCAACAAAACACGGGGACCCTATCAATGCTTATCATCCAATACTCACAACCCCTAACCCTCAACTCCTGAGGAGATAAAATCTGATGGGCAGGGTGTTTAATTGCCTTCTTAGTAAAAATACCCCTATACGGAGTTCACCTTTGACTACCAAAAGCCCACGTAGAGGCCCCAGTAGCAGGATCAATAGTACTAGCAGCAGTTTTACTAAAATTAGGAGGATACGGCATAATACGAATAATAGTTATCCTAGATCCCCTATCAAAAGACCTCGTATACCCCATTATTGCATTAGCCCTATGAGGAGTAATTATAACGGGCTCCATCTGCCTACGACAAACAGACCTAAAGTCTTTAATCGCCTACTCATCTGTTAGCCACATGGGCCTAGTAGCAGGAGGCATCCTAATTCAAACCCCATGAGGCTTTACCGGGGCCCTAGTACTAATAATCGCCCACGGTTTAGTATCCTCTGCCTTATTCTGCCTAGCCAATACTGCATATGAACGAACCCACAGCCGAACAATAATTCTAGCCCGAGGATTACAAATTATCTTTCCCTTAACAGCCGTCTGATGATTTATCTCTAACCTAGCAAACCTAGCACTACCACCGCTACCCAACCTAATGGGAGAACTTATAATCATTACAGCCATATTTAACTGATCCCCCTGGACCCTTGTAATAACAGGAGCAGGAACCTTAATTACCGCCGCCTACTCCCTATATCTATTTTTAATAACACAACGGGGACCCCTCCCACAACACATCACCAACCTACAACCCTTCCACACACGAGAGCACCTCCTAATGACACTTCACCTCCTACCAGTCATCCTCCTCATCACAAAACCCGAAGTCATATGAGGCTGATGATACTGTAGATATAGTTTAACATAAAACATTAGATTGTGGTTCTAAAAATAGGGGTTAAACTCCCCTTATCCACCGAAAGAGGCCCGAAGCAGTAAGGACTGCTAATCCTTCACCCCCGCGGTTAAACTCCGCGGCTCATTCAACTTAGGCTCCTAAAGGATAATAGTCCATCCGTTGGTCTTAGGAACCAAAAACTCTTGGTGCAACTCCAAGTAGCAGCTATGCTAAACACCATCGCAACTACCTCCCTACTACTTACCCTAGTAATCCTCGTATGACCCTTAATAACAACCCTCAGCCCAATACCCCTTAACCAAGACTGAGCCACTAAATATGTTAAAACCGCTGTAAGCACTGCATTCTTCATTAACATTATCCCCCTAATAATCTTCCTAGACCAAGGAATAGAAGCCACCATCACCACATGAAACTGAATAAACACTGCAAACTTTGACATCAATATCAGCTTTAAGTTTGACCACTACTCATTAATCTTTACCCCTATTGCCCTATACGTTACATGATCAATCTTAGAGTTTGCATCATGATATATACACTCTGACCCCTACTTAAACCGATTCTTTAAATACCTCCTGCTATTTCTTGTAGCTATAATTATCCTCGTCACCGCCAACTATTTATTTCAATTATTCATCGGATGAGAGGGCGTAGGAATTATATCCTTTCTACTAATCGGATGATGACACGGGCGAGCCGACGCCAACACAGCAGCTCTACAAGCAGTCCTATATAACCGAGTCGGAGACGTAGGACTAATCCTGGCCATTGCTTGAATTGCAATAAACCTCAACTCATGAGAACTCCCCCAAGTCTTTCTATTATCTAAAGACTTTGATTTAACCTTACCCCTAATAGGAATTATCCTAGCAGCCACCGGAAAATCCGCCCAATTTGGACTCCACCCATGACTGCCCTCAGCAATAGAAGGCCCAACCCCGGTCTCAGCCCTACTACACTCAAGCACAATAGTCGTTGCAGGAATCTTCCTATTAATCCGACTACACCCCCTAATAGAAAATAACCAACTAGCTCTAACCACCTGCCTATGCTTAGGAGCCTTAACAACTTTATTTACTGCCACCTGCGCATTAACACAAAACGATATCAAAAAAATCGTAGCATTTTCAACATCAAGCCAACTAGGACTAATAATAGTTACCATCGGACTTAACCAACCTCAACTTGCCTTCCTACACATTTGCACCCATGCCTTCTTCAAAGCCATACTATTCCTCTGCTCTGGATCAATCATCCACAGCCTAAACGACGAACAAGACATCCGAAAAATAGGAGGATTACACAAACTAATACCTTTTACCTCTTCCTGTCTCATCATCGGTAGCCTTGCGCTCACGGGTATACCCTTTCTAGCAGGTTTCTTCTCAAAGGATGCAATTATTGAAGCCCTCAACACCTCTTACTTAAACGCCTGAGCCCTAACCCTAACATTAATCGCCACATCCTTCACAGCAGTATATAGCCTCCGAGTCATTTTCTTCGTAACCATGGGCTCCCCCCGATTCCTGCCCCTATCCCCAATCAATGAAAACCACAAAGCAGTCATCGCACCCATTGAACGCCTAGCCTGAGGAAGCATCATTGCAGGACTAATTATTACCTTAAACTTCTTACCATCAAAAACACCAACCATAACCATAACCCCCTCCCTAAAATTAGCTGCTCTAATTGTTACAATCATAGGAGTAATCATCGCATTAACCCTAGCCTCTGCAACTTCTAAACAAATTAAAACCACCCCCACCCTAACATTACACAACTTCTCCAACATGCTAGGATTCTTCCCCCATATCATTCACCGACTTACCCCCAAACTCAATCTAACACTAGGCAAACAAGCCACCAAAATTGACCGACAATGACTAGAAATTGGACCCAAAGGCCTTCACCCACTACACCATTACCTAACCTCATTATTTGATAACACTGACACCAACATCGTTAAAATCTACCTAACCTTCTACCTAATCTCCACAGCCCTAATCACCACCCTCCTAGTTTTACTCTAAACAGCCCGAAGCGCACCACGACTTAGCCCTCGAGTCAACTCCAACACCACAAAGAGACACAACAACAAAACCCAGGCACACACTACCAATATACCCCCTCCAACAGAATATATTAAAGAAACTCCCCCAACATCCCCACGCACCACAAAAAACTCCTTAAACTCATCCACAACAACCCAATAACCCCCATATCCAACCCAAAATCATCAAACTACCGCCCCGAGTCCAAACATATACATTAAAACATAAACCTTAACTGACCCCGCCCCCCACGTCTCAGGAAAAGGCTCAGCCGCCAAAGCCGCCGAATATGCAAAAACCACTAACATTCCACCCAAATAAATTAAAAACAATATTAAACCAATCAACGACCCACCATGCCCAATCAACACCCCACACCCAACTCCAGCTGCCACTGCCAACCCCAAGGCCGCAAAATAAGGCGCAGGATTAGAAGCAACCCCAACCAAACCAACCACTAAACTTAACAAAAGTAAATCAAGAAAATATATCATAATTCTCACCAGGATTTTAACCAGGACTAATGACTTGAAAAACCACCGTTGTAATTCAACTATGAGAACAATGGTCACCCGAAAAACACACCCCTTATTCAAAATCGTCAACGACGCACTCATTGACCTTCCAGCCCCCTCCAACATCTCTGTATGATGAAATTTCGGCTCCCTTCTGCTACTTTGCCTAATAATGCAAATCCTAACAGGATTGTTCCTAGCAATACACTACACCTCAGACATTTCAACCGCCTTTTCATCTGTCGTTCACATCTGCCGAGACGTAAATTACGGATGAGTCATCCGAAATATACACGCAAACGGAGCCTCCTTCTTCTTCATCTGTGTATACCTACACATTGGACGAGGACTATACTATGGCTCCTACCTATACAAAGAAACCTGAAACATCGGAGTAGTTTTACTACTACTAGTAATAATAACAGCATTCGTTGGATACGTCCTACCATGAGGCCAAATATCCTTTTGAGGCGCCACAGTAATCACAAACCTATTATCAGCAGTCCCCTATATAGGAAACGCCCTAGTCCAATGAATCTGAGGGGGATTCTCCGTAGACAATGCAACACTAACACGATTCTTCGCCTTCCACTTTCTCCTCCCATTCGCAATTATTGCAGCCACAATCCTACACGCCCTGTTTCTACACGAAACCGGCTCCAACAACCCCATCGGCCTAAACTCTGACACAGATAAAATTTCATTCCACCCATATTTCTCCTACAAAGATGTACTAGGATTCATTATCCTAATTACAGCCCTAGCATCTTTAGCATTATTCTCACCCAACCTACTAGGCGACCCAGAAAACTTCACCCCTGCCAACCCGCTAGTGACCCCTCCACATATTAAGCCAGAATGATACTTCCTATTTGCCTACGCCATCTTACGATCTATTCCCAACAAATTAGGAGGAGTTTTAGCACTACTTTTCTCAATCCTGATCTTAATAGTAGTCCCCCTACTCCACACCTCAAAACAACAAGGAACCACCTTCCGCCCCCTCACCCAGCTCCTATTTTGAACCCTAGTAGCAGACGTGCTCATCCTAACCTGAATCGGAGGCATGCCGGTAGAACACCCCTTTATCATTATCGGCCAAATCGCCTCCATTCTCTATTTCTCACTATTCCTTATCTTTAACCCATTAGCAGGATGACTAGAGAACAAACTACTTAACTTTAACTGCTCTAGTAGCTTAAACATAAAGCGCCGGTCTTGTAATCCGGAGACTGAAGGTTAAAATCCCTCCTAGTGCCAGAAAAGAGAGATTTTAACTCCCATCCCTAACTCCCAAAGCTAGGATTCTAAACTAAACTATTTTCTGCAAATCAACAATTGGTCGACTAATTTACATGTCCTATGCTCTAGTACATAATATGCATAACTCAACACTATGTATTAGTACATATTATGCATTATATTACATTATGGTTTAGTACATTGAATAAATATCTACCATTGAATTAATTAAAACGTCAGTGCTCTCAAATATTAAAGTAAGCCCAACATATACATTAACAGTAATTCTGACATAACTATCCAACACAATTAAACAATTTAGTTAAACTGTTCAGATAACATTCCACAATAACTAAACATTAATGGAATTTTATATAAAATTTATATCAATCTATGGGGTAGTGAGAAACCATCAATCAATCTATACCTAAAGACACAATATTATTGATAGGGTCAGGGACAAAAATCGTGGGGGTTGCACAACTGCACTATTACTGGCATTTGGTTCCTATTTCAGGTCCATAATAATCATATCCCCACTAAATTTGAACTATCCTGGCATAGATTATTGGTGTAACCTCTTATTAGCACAAACCCCCCATGGAACATCCACCTATAGGCATATGGTATTTTTTTTTTTTGGGTGGTTTTCACATTACATCTCCGGTGGCTTAGCCCAATGAAGGATAAGGTGGTACTAACAGTGTATTTGAAATTCCAGAGTTAATGTGTGTTATAATGACATATTATAAAAAGAGCCACATCATTATTTATCAAGTGCATATTATTACTCTTTATTCCACATATTACTCTAAGATCTCCCCCCCGCCTCGCGCGCGGCAAACCCCCCTACCCCCTAAGCCGAAGAATCCTAGTTAATCCTGTCAAACCCCTAAAGCAGGTAAGGCTCGGTCGGCATCATCAACGAATTGAGACATGTGTTGATATATAGTGTTGCAAATTTGCATCACATTATATA